TATAATATCAATCACTTGGCGCCCATCCGACGCATCAACTATGGATATTTCATATCCCCCTTTTTCTTTACGTAGTATTTTTTTTACTATACCTGTTGATGTAGCATTATAAACTGTATTGTTACTCTTGCTACCATCGGGATAGATCTGTCCCCTTCCTCGGTTTCCCCCTACATATATGGGATATTTTAAGAAATGAACATCTTTTTTTGTAGCGGGATCGGGGGAAAGAATGGGAAAGACAATTTCACTATATTTCTTACCGGGAACAGGGCCTATCACAAGAATATTTTTTTTATTGGGACGATAACTCTGAAAAGAGAGATTTCCTATCTTTTCTTTCAACTCAGGAGAAATACGGTCGGGTGGCGCTAATTCGAATCCCTCAGGCAAAATAAGAACAGCACCCACATTCAACCCCCCCTTTTTCCCATTAGCAAGAACTTGTTTCAGCTGCATATCATAAGGGATTCGAAGAACTGCTTCAAATACAGTATCGGGAAGCACAGCTTGGGGAACTTCAATATCCACGGGCTTATTAGCTAAATGGCAGTTGGCACATACAATTCGTCCAGTTGCTTCCCGCGGGTTTTCATAACCCTGCTGCGCAAAAATGGGATATGCATTTGAAATAGATGTCCGAGTTATTACGTATATCATGATCGATAAAGAAATCGATCGAATTATCTGTTCCTTTAACCAAGAAAAAGTATTTCTATTTTCCATGTCCAATCGTGGATCCCGGAATTTCTACAATAAATTAGATAGGTAGCTAAGTTAATCTAGTTCCCTATACACAAGTCTGTTGTCATTCTACTGCAACAGTTGTACTGGAATGATGAATACCTTGAGCAGTTAGAAATAGAAAGAATTTTGCTAAAAAGAAAAAAGGCTTTCTTTCTAAAGGAAGAAAAATGCTAATTTTATTAATAATTAGAAAAGCCAATTATGCTTCACTAATTGAATGATAAATGACTACAAGCGAAGGAGATAGACGGTTTAAACAAAAAAACACCCAAAATTTCAAACACGTGTCTAGAATCACAGGAAAACTACAAACAAAAATAGTGAAAATTAGCTCGTTAGGAGCCCATCCAAGATCGTTGTAGACCCAACGAATTAGTAGTTCCCAACCGCGGGTGGAGTGAAATCCAACAAAAAAATCCGTAACTAAAAGAATAAAAAAAGCTTTTATTGAGTCATTTAAGTTATAGAAGAATTCCTGAACCCAAGAATTAAAAATGACAAGTTCCTCTTTACCCAGAAAAAAAGAACCACTTAGAATAGCCAAACAGATTATATTTGTTGAGAAATGCAAAATGATATGGAGATGGTCCTCATTATCTATTTTGGCCAATTGTATTAGTTCCTTGTGTATTCCTATAGGAGGTTTTTGTACATGTGTCTTCGGTTTCTCTTTTATCATCTCGTCCAAGAGAAAAAGCTCTTCTAATTCTATGAATCCTTCTAGAATCCTTTTCTCTTGAATATCCGTTAAGAGAGTTTCAGGTTGCCTGGTATTCCACCAATTCTTAATCCAAAGTTCCAGACATTTGTTAAAAGAGAAAGAGACTCCCCAGGGCAAAAGTACGATAAATACAAGATATAGGAAAGAAGGCAATGCTTTCTTTTTTTTCATTTTTGATCTGTACTGTAAATTGATTTGTTAATGAATCCGCTTCATTCGCTGACTCTATATAATATTTCTTTTTTTTTTTTTTTTGAAGCAAAAATTCTATAACAAGGTTTGAGACCTTGTGTTTGTATCTATTTCTCTTTTTGTATACTAGGGGAATTTCATTGTATTGGGTTCTTTCTTAGATCTAAATGGAGTGGAATAGAGAAATAGAATAAAAAAAAGCCCTTTCTTTCATATGAAAAGGGAAGAATATTAGGCCATATATCTCACTTGGACAAAACAAATTAGAAGCAATTTTCTCTTATCCTTGGTTGTTCCTTCCTTTAGATAAATACTCGAAAATACCTTTACAATTTAATTTAAATTAAAAAATTGCAATTGGTACTCAAAATACTTCAATTGGTACGCGCAAGAAATAGGCCAATTCGGCAGCTTTTTGTTCAATTTCTCGTGGAGTAAAAAACTTCTCATCAGTACGAGTCAAGGGAATGACCCCCTGGCCACGTATTTCCATATAAAGGATACGACGAGGATAAAGCCCCTCTTTAACCTGAATTCTAATTGATTGGATATCCCGCACAAGGAATCGAAGGAAGATGCGACGTTTTATTCCAGGGAATCCCCAACGAAAAATGGACACTATTCCCTCTTTTCTATCAAATCGGTCATAACCACTGCCTACATTCCACAAAATAGTGCACCACAAATAGGAGCTAATGAATAGGCCCGCGATTCCGTAGAAAGACATCACGACCCCCTGTGGAAAAAAAAGAATTTGTTGAGACGGAAGTAGGGATATCATATTCTTACCAAGATAACTGGAAGCCCCAACCGCTAAGAATCCTAATGAACCTAGAAAAAGAATACAGGCCCAGAAAAAATTACCTCTTTTTCGAGAACCTTTTAGAAGTTCTATCCATATGTGTTCTGATCGCCAATTCATATTAGATATACTAAATCCAGCAGCGGTTAATTGAAATTGAGAGAATAAGCTAAATGATTTTGACTTTACTTTTTTTGATTTTTGATTCTGAAATCGCCTTCAGCAGCTAGTACTCCTGTGAAATAATTGGTTAGATACATTGACTTTCTATTCAAAAAAATTCCTTGATCCACTTAAAAAAACTCGCTATACTCGGCTACGCATATGTATGCATTTATGCTCATAGCCTATATCTGCATTTTTTCATTTGTGTGTAGAAAGAGCTACATACCCTATCATATTAATATATTACTTACACTAAAAAATATTTGTATTATGATTCTGGAAATACATTAAGAAAATTGGGCCCCGTCGGTTCTAGACAATTTTGTTTTTCTGCACATAAAGAAATAAAGAAGCCATTGCAATTGCCGGAAATACTAAGCCTACTAAAGGCACGAAAATAGAGGGTAAGTTTAAATCTGTCATAGAATAGGTGTCTCAATTCCAATTTACTATTTCTATCTATTCAAAATATATCTTAACATTCTTAAGATATAATTAAGTATATCTATTATAAGGAATATTGACTATTGTATTTTTTAGTTTGCAAAAAAAAGATTTTTTATAGATAAATAATACTAACTAAAGTATTCTATAAAAGTATTCTATATCTATAAAAAAATGAATGGAATGGATAATTTGATTTTTCTTTTTCCATTTTAATGGCCTTTCTATCTTTCTAATCGAACTTGAAATTCGATTCAAAAGAAAGCAATTGTGAAAATGAAAAATACCTCTTTCAGAATACCCTTTAATTTAAATTTTTAAAGTAGAAGTGGAATACAATATCCGGTTGAAGGGTAATGATCATACGTCTGTAATGCATTGTATGTCCCAGAATAGGTCCCATTCTTCTACCCTTTCCGGGTAGTCGATGGCTATTCACAGCTACTACCTTAACACCAAAGAAGAGCTCGACCCAATGCTTTATTTCTGTCTTAGTGGGTCCCAATTCGACATTATTAGAAGTATATTGATTCTTTCCCAATAAATGAAGACTTTTTTCTGTAAATACTGCGTATTTGGTTCCAGTATCGTATGATAATACTCTATTTTGATTTGTATTTGTTTATTGTATTATACCTTTCTGTATTCTAGATATATAGAATAGAAGAATCTCGATTTGTCAAGTCTCATGATCGTATAAAGATATATTTAAATTTGGCTCGATCTTTTAAAAGATCGAGCCAAATTTAATTGCAATCAATTCGAAGAATAAAGAAGAGTTACTGCATTTCGTAACTCAGTTTTTCTCCTTCTATTTTATTTCGCTTCTTTTTTATTTAGACCTTCTTTATATCTACTTTTATCTACTTAATCGATGGTATCTACCGGCTTGAAGTCGAATGTGATCGCTTTCCATACTTCACAAGCTGCGGCTAGTTCAGGACTCCATTTGCAAGCTGCTCGGATAATTTCATTACCTTCACGAGCAAGATCGCGCCCTTCGTTACGAGCTTGTACACAGGCTTCTAAAGCCACCCGATTAGCTGCTGCACCTGGTGCATTCCCCCAAGGATGTCCTAAAGTTCCTCCACCAAATTGTAATACGGAATCGTCTCCAAAGATTTCGGTCAGAGCTGGCATATGCCAAACATGAATACCCCCTGAAGCCACCGGTATAACACCTGGCATGGATACCCAGTCCTGCGTGAAAAAGATACCGCGAGAACGATCTTTTTCAATATAATCATCGCGCAATAAATCAACAAAACCTAAAGTCATTTCACGTTCCCCTTCTAACTTACCTACTACTGTACCGGAGTGGATATGATCTCCCCCAGACATACGCAATGCTTTAGCTAATACACGGAAATGCATACCATGATTTTTCTGTCTATCAATAACTGCATGCATTGCTCGGTGAATGTGAAGAAGTAGGCCGTTGTCGCGGCAATAATGAGCCAAACTAGTATTTGCGGTGAATCCTCCAGTTATGTAGTCATGCATTATAATAGGAACCCCTAATTCCCTCGCAAATACAGCTCTCTTAATCATTTCTTCGCATGTACCTGCAGTCGCATTCAAGTAATGCCCCTTGATTTCGCCGGTTTCGGCTTGTGCTTTATAAATTGCTTCGGCAACAAAGACAAAACGGTCTCTCCAGCGCATAAATGGTTGTGAGTTTACGTTTTCATCATCTTTGGTAAAATCAAGTCCACCGCGTAGACACTCATAACACGCTCTACCATAATTTTTTGCGGATAATCCCAATTTTGGTTTAATAGTACATCCCAATAAAGGACGACCATACTTATTCAACTTATCCCTTTCAACTTGGATACCATGAGGCGGACCTTGGAAAGTTTTTGAATAAGCAGGAGGAATTCGTAGATCCTCCAAACGTAGAGCACGTAGAGCTTTGAAACCAAATACGTTACCCACAATGGAAGTAAACATGTTAGTAACAGAACCCTCTTCAAATAGATCTAATGGATAAGCTATATAACAGATATATTGACTGTCTTCCCCAGGAACGGGTTCGATGTGATAGCATCGTCCTTTGTAACGATCAAGACTGGTAAGTCCATCAGTCCAAACAGTTGTCCATGTACCAGTAGAAGATTCCGCAGCTACTGCAGCCCCTGCTTCTTCAGCCGGAACCCCAGGCTGAGGAGTTACTCGGAATGCTGCCAAGATATCAGTATCCTTGGTTTCGTATTCCGGGGTGTAGTAAGTCAATTTATAATCTTTAACACCAGCTTGAAATCCAACACCTGCTTTAGTTTCTGTTTGTGGTGACATAAGTCCCTCCCTACAACTCATTAATTAAAAATTCTAACAACGACAGGGTCTACTCGATATGGACTAAGCGTAAATGAAACCTTTGAAAAAATCTTCAAAAAATATTCAATTAATATCAACTCATTAAATAAAAAAGGGAGTATGCTTAAGTTAATGAATATGTTTCATTCATATTCATATATAATGCGTACACCCTGTGTACGTTCTATCCTATAGGAATTCTACTATAGGAATTCGATAGGAATTGAGTTGTTGTTATGGTAAGTTAACATGGTTCATTATTAAACCATAGATTTGATTCACCAAATCCATCATTATTGTATACTCTTTGATAGATATAGCGCAACCTAAACTAATCCCTTAATCCTTATTTTACAATTTTCTAAGTTCTTATCTTAATAGGCCCCTTTCTTATTTTGAATCTAAATACTAAAATACTAAGAAAATTCTCTGTTGACAGCAATCTATGCTTCACAGTAGTATATATTTTGTATATCGAAGTCCTAGACAGGAAAGTAGAGGAGGCAAAGATCCTTGCCAAAAGGAAAAATGTCTATCAAAAAAAAAGATTGATTGAACTTTCCACCGGACTCATTCCATGAGTAAACGAGTGAATGGGATTCGCTTAGGCAACGAAATCAAGTGCTAGTCCCCTTTTCTTTTTTATTGAATTAACTAATTCATTTTCATTTCCTTTTAACTTTTTGATTTTTGGATATTTTTTTTATTTGATTTGGCATTATTCAACAAGAAAAAAAAAGAAAAATTTCGACAAATTCCTTTTTTTATAATTATGTGATAATTATGAGAACCAATTCTACTACTTCGCGTCCCGGGGTTTCCACAATTGAAGAAAAAAATGCAGGGCGTATTGATCAAATTATTGGACCCGTGCTGGATATCACTTTTCCCCCGGGCAAGTTGCCTTATATTTATAACGCTTTGATAGTCAAGAGTCGGGACACTGCCGAGAAGCAAATTAATGTGACTTGTGAGGTACAACAATTATTAGGAAATAATCGAGTTAGAGCTGTAGCTATGAGTGCTACAGATGGGTTGATGAGAGGGATGGAAGTGATTGACACAGGAGCTCCTCTTAGTGTTCCGGTCGGTGGAGCTACTCTCGGACGAATTTTTAACGTTCTTGGGGAACCTATTGACAATTTGGGTCCTGTAGATACTAGTGCAACATTCCCTATTCATAGATCCGCGCCTGCCTTTATTGAGTTAGATACGAAATTATCTATCTTTGAAACAGGTATTAAGGTGGTCGATCTTTTAGCTCCTTATCGGCGTGGAGGGAAAATTGGACTATTTGGGGGGGCTGGAGTAGGTAAAACAGTACTCATCATGGAATTAATCAATAACATTGCTAAAGCCCATGGAGGGGTATCCGTATTTGGCGGAGTAGGGGAACGGACTCGTGAAGGAAATGATCTTTATATGGAAATGAAGGAATCTGGAGTAATTAATGAAAAAAATATCGAGGAATCAAAGGTAGCTCTAGTCTATGGACAAATGAATGAACCGCCCGGAGCTCGTATGAGAGTTGGTTTAACTGCCCTAACTATGGCAGAATATTTCCGAGATGTTAATAAGCAAGACGTGCTTCTATTCATCGATAATATCTTTCGTTTTGTTCAAGCAGGATCGGAAGTATCCGCCTTATTAGGGAGAATGCCCTCTGCAGTGGGTTATCAACCTACCCTTAGTACAGAAATGGGTTCTTTACAAGAAAGAATTACTTCTACCAACAAGGGATCGATAACTTCGATTCAAGCTGTTTATGTACCTGCGGACGATTTGACCGACCCTGCTCCTGCCACAACATTTGCACATTTGGACGCTACTACCGTACTTTCCAGAGGATTAGCTTCCAAGGGTATTTATCCCGCAGTAGATCCTTTAGATTCAACCTCAACTATGTTACAGCCTCGGATCGTCGGCAAGGACCATTATGAAACTGCGCAAAGAGTTAAAGAAACTTTACAGCGTTACAAGGAACTTCAGGACATTATTGCAATTCTTGGGTTGGATGAATTATCGGAGGAGGATCGTTTAACTGTAGCAAGAGCACGAAAAATCGAGCGGTTCTTATCACAACCGTTCTTTGTTGCAGAAGTTTTTACCGGTTCTCCAGGAAAGTATGTTAGTCTTGCAGAAACAATTAGGGGGTTTCAACTAATCCTTTCTGGAGAATTAGATGGCCTACCCGAACAGGCTTTTTATTTGGTGGGGAACATCGATGAAGCTAGCACGAAAGCTATAAACTTAGAAGAGGAGAACAAATTGAAGAAATGAAATTAAATCTTTATGTACTGACTCCTAAACGAATTATTTTGGATTGTGAAGTGAAAGAAATCATTTTATCTACTAATAGCGGCCAAATTGGTGTATTACCAAACCACGCCCCCATTAACACAGCTGTAGATATGGGTCCTTTGAGAATACGTCTTCTCAACGACCAATGGTTAACGGCGGTTCTGTGGAGTGGTTTTGCGAGAATAGTTAATAATGAGATCATCATTTTAGGAAATGATGGAGAACTGGGTAGTGACATTGATCCAGAAGAAGCTCAACAGGCACTTGAAATAGCTGAAGCTAACTTAAGTAAAGCTGAGGGTACGAAAGAATTGGTTGAAGCAAAGCTAGCTCTCAAACGGGCTAGGATACGAGTCGAGGCTATCAATTGGATTCCCCCATCCAATTGAAGACAATCCAAAGGTTTCGTTGATACAAAGAAAAAGGAAAGAAGGGTAGAAAAAGTTATTAGATAGCGAAGCGAAGTAAGTCCAATGCTATCTAGTAATTTTTCTACCTACCTACCTACTATTGGATTTGAACCAATGACTCCCGCCGTATGAAAGCAGTACTCTAACCACTGAGTTAAGTAGGCAATTTATCATCACAAAAGAAGCCGCATTACTTCGATCGATTATAGATCGAATCCTTTTTATAAGCAATACCGCTCCATTATTGGTATAGTATCATTATTGGTATGGTATATAGTAAATAGATCAAAGGGATATCCTATGGCATTACAGAATATTCATCTTGACAAGAAATTATCTATATGTTAAGATATCTCTGACAAGGGCTATAGCTCAGTTCGGTAGAGCAACTCGCTTACACGTGCGCCAATGCTTTTCAAGGGAATTTATTATGCAATGAACATAATTGACCTTATTGCAAAATCAATGTCTTACTTCATGGATTCGAGAGAATAGGAGAACAGTAGCCTGACAAACAGTCGGTTCAGTCCGATTCGGGTGCCAATTCTGGTGCCTAATCAAATAGAACCCCTATTGATTTACTAGTTGATAAGGTAAATATCCAGCCCACTCAATGCTAGGCATAATGAGGATAAGGGCCTCCAAAAAACTTCTTTTCGTTCTATGAACTTTAAGGTGTATGAAGTCTCATAGTCAACTCTTGCAGCGGAACGATAGAGACTCCATTTCACTTAGGTTGATTTAATTTAGGCCGGAGGCAGACCTAAGTCAAGGTAATCCTCCTTTGAAACACTTTGGTATTGCTCCTAGATAGATCATAATATAAATAAATCAATCAGAGCACAGGGAGCCATCTTATTATCTTTCCGTAAAGAAAAACTATGGCGGATTAACTGATCTTTACATCAGTTGATGAAAGAGCCCAATGCAGAAAAATGCATGTTGGGTCTTTGAAACAGCTCGAATCATTTTGATAATAATTCGTTTGATCTGTTTTACCGAGAAGGTCTACGGTTCGAATCCGTATAGCCCTACTAATATATATGTCTTTTTTTTAGATTTTAGGATGGATATCCTATGTTTTCTTTAGTAAAGTTTTCTTTTCCTTATTTAGTATAGTTTTCTTTTTCTTATTAGTACTTGTTTATAGACTCGACGGTCGCTTGCGCCCTAGAATAGAGATAAAAGCATTACCATAGGCTCATTTATCGAAAATCATAGAGACAGGAAAGGAAAAAAGAATTTCGATCAAATCAATAGAAGGAAAGATCCCTTATCTGATTTGAATTCCATCCTTCTTCAAATAAAATAGGATATGCCCTAGACTTTCCTATAATGACTGCAACGATTTTCTCCTTTTTGCGAATTCCTATTTTGTTTGAAGTATATTACTATAATATACATTATGTAAAAATATACATTATCTAAATAGATCTACTTTAAATAGAAAAAAGAAAAATTAAAATAGACAAAAAAAAGAAAGAGTAAAAAATAAAACTGGATATTCTGTTTTATAATTCTGAAATAGAGTTCTTTTTTTTTTTAGTATTATTCCTCATTAGGCTGCATACATTAGTAATCCTATTTTAATTAGGTTCTAATCTAATTAGTAGTAAGTATTTTCTTTTTTATTTAATAGTCTCTGACTATCCTTAAATAAAGGATAGAGCAATTCTTTTTTCTAGAGATTCTAGAGAAAACAAGACAAAGTGAAGCAAAAGAGTTTTCTTTGTATAAGAATTAGGTCTATACCATATCTAAATAGAATGGAGATCCAAAAGAAAGAGAGTGGGGATTCCATTGGATGAATCCTTAAGGAAGACATGGCACAAAAGAAACAAAAGCTAAAGTAAATGCTCTTTGGTTTGAAGAAAAGAGATTCTTGTTTCACCGAGGAAAAGAGAGATGTTCTGGATAAATTGACAATGCCAACTGAATTGACTAATTTCAGTTCTGCCTATTCTACATTAATGGGAGTACATTTATGTTCCTGCTTCACGAATATGATATTTTTTGGACATTTCTAATAATAGCAAGCCTTATTCCTATTTTGGTATTTTGGATTTCAGGGCTTTTAGCCCCGATTAATGAAGGACCAGAGAAGCTTTCTAGTTATGAATCGGGTATAGAACCTATGGGGGGTGCTTGGTTACAATTCCGAATACGCTATTACATGTTTGCGCTAGTTTTTGTTGTTTTTGATGTGGAAACGGTCTTTCTCTACCCTTGGGCAATGAGTTTTGACGTATTGGGTGTATCCGTTTTTATTGAAGCTTTCATTTTCGTGCTTATCCTAGTTGTTGGTTTAGTTTATGCATGGCGAAAAGGAGCCTTGGAATGGTCTTAACTGAATATTCAGACAAAAAAAAAAAAGAAGGAAAAGATTCCATTGAGACAGTCATGAGTTTGATTGAGTTTCCGCTACTTGACCAAACAAGTTCCAATTCCGTTATTTCAACTACACCAAATGATCTTTCGAATTGGTCAAGACTCTCCAGTTTATGGCCCCTTCTATATGGTACCAGTTGTTGTTTCATTGAATTTGCTGCATTAATAGGTTCACGATTCGACTTTGATCGTTATGGATTGGTACCAAGATCAAGTCCTAGGCAAGCGGACCTAATTTTAACAGCTGGTACGGTAACAATGAAAATGGCTCCCTCTTTAGTGCGATTATATGAGCAAATGCCTGAACCAAAATACGTCATTGCTATGGGAGCCTGTACTATTACAGGGGGAATGTTCAGTACGGATTCCTATAGTACTGTTCGAGGAGTTGATAAGTTAATTCCCGTGGATGTCTACTTGCCGGGTTGCCCACCTAAACCAGAGGCTGTTATAGACGCCCTAACAAAACTTCGTAAGAAGATATCGCGAGAAATTGTTGAGGATCGAACTCTATGTCAAAGTCAAAAGAAAAATCGATGTTTTACTACCAGTCACAAACTTTATGTTCGGCGCAGTACTCATACCGGAACTTACGAACAAGAATTGCTCTATCAATCACCATCTACTTTAGATATATCTTCTGAAACTATTTTCAAATCCAAAAGTCCGGTATCTTCCTCCAAATTAGTGAATTAAGAGGGGTTCTTTTGTGCAGAAAAAGAAAGAGCAGTGCAATCTTTCAAACTTACATTTGAAATGTGAAATATTTATACAAAGGGGGGGGGAGAGATCAAGACAATGCAGCAGGGGTGGTTATCTAATTGGCTAGTCAAACATGAGGTGGTTCATAGATCTTTGGGCTTCGATCACCGAGGAATAGAGACTTTACAAATAAAAGCAGGGGATTGGGATTCCATTGCTGTCATTTTATATGTATATGGTTACAATTATTTACGTTCCCAATGTGCTTATGACGTAGCACCCGGTGGATCTTTAGCTAGCGTGTATCATCTTACGAGAATACAGTATGGTATAGATAACCCAGAAGAAGTATGCATAAAAGTCTTTACCCAAAAGGATAATCCTAGAATTCCGTCTGTCTTCTGGGTTTGGAGAAGTGCCGATTTTCAAGAACGCGAATCTTATGATATGGTGGGAATTTCTTATGATAATCATCCGCGCCTTAAACGTATCTTAATGCCTGAAAGTTGGATAGGCTGGCCCTTACGTAAGGACTATATAACCCCTAATTTCTATGAAATACAAGATGCTCATTGAATGATAATAAATTCATGCTCACTTATACAACACAACTCTAGATTTTATTCAAGTCACGGAATATTTTGCTATTCTGTTCCTAGACGAAACGAAATACCTATTATATTCTAATTACTTCCTATTATACAAAAAGGTCCAGATAGACTCATCAAAAAAGGGCTTCATTTCGATTTTCCAATAAAGAAGTTCTTACCACGAACTTTGTACCGCGCACATTAGTTGTTATTTAGAACAACTAGGAAAGTAAGTATCAAGAAAAAAAATATTCTTCGGAATAGGGGAATACAAAATTAATAAGAAATGCAAAAATGAAGCGACGCAAAGAGCACCTAATTTCACCTCCTTCTATACTATAAAAAAAAAGAACCAGAGATTTTAACCCTTTTAAAAATTTTTAAAGAAGTGTTTAGAGATTTATCTACTTAGTGTATACTATCTAGATTATTAATGAATATGTACCCCAATACATCTCGAGGTATTTGTATCAATATCTATTCGGTAGATCCTTTTTTTCTGTGCCAGGAACCAGATTTGAACTGGTGACACGAGGATTTTCAGTCCTCTGCTCTACCAACTGAGCTATCCTGACCCTTTCTTGTGCATCATCCTAGTAGAGTATTTGCATCTATGTCAATTAAAGAGACTAAAAAATCAATAAAGTATTCCATTCCTAATTTGGAAATGGGGGGGGGGTAGTCCTATGCATTGTGGATGGCTTACTTAATAATACTTATAAATTTAATTAATAATTGAGATTTTTTGCGGATACTCTAATAAAAAAGAAATCTATTTAATGAATAGCATAAGATCTATTGAGTTCTCTTTGCACTCCTTTGTGAAAGAGTAGAATGAGAAAGCAAGCTAATGAATCTTGTCTTGAACCATAGATAAAAGAGAAAAGAGGATAAATACTATGGTTAGGGAATAAAGGAGGGTTTGGGGATAGAGGGACTTGAACCCTCACGACTTATAAAGTCGACGGATTTTCCTTTTACTAGAAATTTCATTGTTGTCAGTATTGACATGTAGAATGGGACTCTCTCTTTATCCTCGTCCGATTAATCCTATTTTTAAAAGATCTCAAAAACAATGAATTGAAGGGTTTGATTACTCAATATTCGAGTGGAATAGATTCACAATAATTCTAAAAAAATTCAGAATTTTCTATTTCATAATCATTCCTAATTTCATTCTAAAAAATAAATAAAGAACCTATATTATGGTATGGGTTCTGTGATTAATCGTTTGCTATGTCAGTATCTATACGTGTGTATTAGATGTATAAAGCCCTTCTTTCTCTAATTTAGTAATTTAGAGGGAGTTTCACTACCAACACAACGTAATTACACCTCGATTCGTTAGAACAGCTTCCATTGAGTCTCTGCACCTATCCTTTTCCTTTGGGTTCTGGTTTGAGAACCACTTGTTTTTCAAAAAAGGGATTTGGCTCAGGATTGCCCATTTTTCATTCCAGGGTTTCTCTGAATTTGGAAGTTACCACTTAGCAGGTTTCCATACCAAGGCTCAATACAATCAAGTCCGTAGCGTCTACCGATTTCGCCATATCCCCATTGTCTCCTTTTTTTCTTTGAAACCTGGATTCCTTGTGTAATTTTCTACATCTCTTAGTTTTTTTTTGAATCATTGAATTCATTATTCGACGTAGTCTAACAGCTCGTCTCTATTCAAGAGACCCCGCTTATTGCAATTCAGAATTGAATTGATTCTACCGTTGATATATTTGCAATTCAATCGGAATCAATATATCCAAAAGTTTTTATCTCCCCCACCCCTTCTCTTTCTTTTTTTATAATATTCAAAATCATACTATAACGCTTGATATTCATTCTTTTTTTTTTTTTTAATCAGAATTCTAAATTTCATTTGTTATGATTCTATCTTTTACTTAGTGAAATATTAATCCTTAAATTATTAACAAATAAAAAAACAAAATATTTCAAAAAATGTAAAAATGTATATAATGCTTGAATGAAAATGCCAAGATATTCGCATTTTCTCTTTATTATTCATATAGATTATTCTTTTCTATCTATTAGATTTTTCGTCCGAGCCATATCAAATTGAAAATATCTGAAATCCAATTTAATATAGAAATTGGAATAGATTCTATTAGAAAAAGGGATTTGGGAGTTAGAGAAATAAAAAGAAAGTTCAATAAATTCCATAATCCTAGTAAATTCTATAATCCTATTTAAGAATATCATTTAGTTAAGCATATCAAGCTAACTTTATCTTTATGAAATTCTAGTATTTTTTTTTTCTAAATAGGATTTCAAATTTAGAACTAGTTAATAACTAAGATTAATAATGAGGATCTGCCATTTTACAGATTTTCTATATATATTTCTATTTGTTACACTATTTCTGTTATGTAAGCCCACTTAGCTCAGAGGTTAGAGCATCGCATTTGTAATGCGAGGGTCATCGGTTCAAATCCGATAGTCGGCTTTTTCTCTATTGATGTTCCATGAACAAGAATCTCTTTTTTTCTCCGAATTAAATGGGGAATCCAGAGTCCATTACGTTGTTCTACCTTCAAATTTTGCTAGATACAAAACAATAAAATAAATAATATATATACAAAAAATCCAGATGTTGATGAAATTCCATTTTTTGTGGTTCTTTAGTAGATTTTACTCTGTTTATCCTTTAATTTAATTCAGTTTTAATTTCGATGTATTCTGTAATGTAAATACAATGAAATTTATTGTGTAAAATGTAATTTCAATAAAAAAAGGAGTCGTCATGTCCCGTTATAGAGGACCTCGTTTAAAAAAAATACGCCGTCTGGGAGCTTTACCAGGACTCACTAGAAAAACGCCTAAATCCGGAAGTAATCTGAAAAAGAAATTCCATTCTGGGAAAAAAGAGCAATATCGTATTCGTCTTCAAGAAAAACAGAAATTACGTTTTCATTATGGTCTGACAGAACGACAATTACTTAGATATGTACATATCGCCGGAAAAGCTAAAAAGTCAACAGGTCAAGTTTTACTACAATTACTTGAAATGCGTTTGGATAATATTGTTTTTCGATTGGGTATGGCTTCAACCATTCCTGGGGCCCGGCAATTAGTTAATCATAGACATATTTTAGTTAATGGTCGTATAGTTGATATACCAAGTTTTCGTTGCAAACCCCGAGATATTATTACTACGAAGGATAACCAAAGATCAAAACGTCTGGTTCAAAATTCTATTGCTTCATTCGATCCGGGCAAATTGCCAAAGCATTTGACGGTTGATACATTGCAATATAAAGGACTAGTACAAAAAATCCTAGATAGAAAGTGGGTCGGTCTGAAAATAAATGAGTTGTTAGTTGTAGAATATTACTCTCGTCAGACTTGAGCTTAACGCAAAAGGAAAGGTTCATAGAATTTTTTTTCCCCTCCCCTTTCCCCGAACTAAATCGACCTAAGACTCTTAATTCGTATTTTTCCATTCATTCACCTAGCAGAAATAGATTAACCTTAGGATCTTTTTTCTTTTTTGTTATATTTTACATAGCAAAGTAATTTGCTTTAGAGAATTCTATTAAATAAAGGTATTATTGCTCAAATAAATTGTTATTTGATTTGATACATTGTGATCGGTAACGTTGATGAATTAAGAGAAACGGAAAGAGAGGGATTCGAACCCTCGGTAAACAAAAGTCTACATAGCAGTTCCAATGCTACGCCTTGAACCGCTCGGCCATCTCTCCTACATAACTTATTATGGAAAATAAACTGAGTGAATAGCGAGTTTTTGTATTCCTGCAGTACAGGTACAGCCACAACCCTTCGGGGATTCCACGGCTCTATTGGAAAAATTCTTTTTTTATCTAAGTGTAAGGATCCTTTATTTATTTATTTTTTACTAGGAATTCTGCTCCCTCAAAAGTTTTTCTTTTGGGAAAACCTAAATAAAAAGAGAATAGAAGAATTCCATAAGAAAATAAAGGAACCAAGGAACCCTAGAATTCTGTTTGCATAAGGTATGTTACGCCATACAATCTAAATATAAAAAAGGTATGGGATAATTAATGACTTTGAAAACGCGAAATAGCTGATGACAGAAGTTGTTGTTGAGAAATAGGAAAGTGGAATGAAATCCAATCTTAGTCAAATATTTCATATCTCTTCTTGTCCACACAGAAGGAAAAGTAGACAATTTGAGCTGAGTGGAAAATCCATACCTCTCTTATCCATTTAGAGCATATGGAGCGATTAATAAGTTTTTATGTTATTTTGTGATAGAATGAAAAGAATTCTATATAGAATGGATTGGGAATTATGCCTAGATCCCGTATAAATGGAAATTTCATTGATAAGACCTCCTCGATTGTAGCCAATATTTTATTGCAAATAATTCCGACAACTTCAGGGGAAAAAAGGGCATTTACTTATTATAGAGATGGTGCGATTTGACTCTTTTTTTTTGTTTTTTTTTTTTTAGCCCTACCTACATCTCAGTCTTACGAGAAAAAGAAGGGGTTCACATAGAGAGAACAAAATTTGTAAAGGAAGCCCACGCTTGGGGAAGGTGAGGTGAACTAACAATTCCTTCTGTCGTGTATCCTCGATTGATGTGGCCTTAGATGCTTCAATTGTAGATTTGAGTATTGAGCGAAAGGTTACACCTACAGGATAGGTTCTGTATTACAGGCTAATCCTACTCTACTAGGACCAATAGGCAGCATAAGGGAGAAAAGCACTACACCTCGAAATAGGAATCAACAAGAGAAAAACTTTGTTAGAAATTAACCCTTTCCTGATCGGTATCAGGATTGGGAAGAATGGTTGGGATAGCAAACAACCATCGGGTTTGTACGTTGGATACCCTTATAACCATCAAAGGTCGTTGAAGTGGCTAATTCCTCTAAATAGGAGGCGTTGAGAACAAAGAAATTCCTGGAGCTATCGTTTTCCTCTAGCATTAATAGAATTCGTTGGTGTTAAGAAAAACCTCTTGGGGGAAGGTTGGCTAGAGATTTCTTGGAAAAATACCAGCCCCTTTCGGTCCATAATGAGATGGGACTAATTCTATTTTCATTCTATAGATTTTTTGCTTAGTACTATGTACAGAAGGGAGGAGCCGTATGAGATGAAAACCTCATGTACGGTTTTGGAACGGAGATTTTTTGAATAGAATGAACGACCGTAACGGATGTTGGCTCAATCCGAAGGAAATTATGCGGAAGCTTTGCAGAATTATTATGAAGCTACGCGACTAGAAATTGATCCCTATGATCGAAGTTATATACTATATAACATCGGCCTTATACACACAAGCAATGGAGAGCATACAAAGGCTTTGGAATATTATTTCCGGGCGCTAGAACGAAACCCCTTCTTACCGCAAGCTTTTAATAATATGGCCGTGATCTGTCATTACGTGCGACTATCTCCACTATAGAAAGAAAGAAGAAAAAAGATGAAATTTTTTAGTATTTACTAGAAAAGGGCTTTCTACATAGGGATCGTCAAAACAACGATTTTGCCCTATCAGCTGTAGGAAGGAAGAACACTTCACGAGAATCAAAATAAGAAGAAAGTTGAGCCTATACTACTATTCTATGGATAAATTCTCAAATTGATAGAGAAAGCACCGTAAAGATCAATTAGTGAGCGACTGGGTCGATACAACTAAAAAAAAAACTGCTTAATTATACCATGAGATGGGGCAAAATTTAGGAATCTGCTTATGTAATAGAGCCGATCCACTAAAGGATTAAGCAGCGGTGTAGTATCAGATCCCAAAGATAGTAAGTTCTTTTTTCTTTCTTATGGGAAAAAGTCTTTTTCAAGGATTCTATAGAAATTTAATATATGAAAGACACGAAACCGAGATAGTTACCTTTCAGAAAATTCGAACGAAGAATATAGGTCTATGTATGCTTCATTCTTCTGAAGGTGGGAGAAAAGATCAGACTGATTATTGATCAAAATTAGGGTTTGAAACTTAGGTAATTAACTTCTTCTGCTTAACCCAAGAAGAAATTGGATCGATTTTTGAGAAATCGAATTCAATTAAGATAGGGGAAATTAAGATAGCAATTGTCTGAGCCGTATGAGGTAGGAAACTCTCAAGTACGGTTCTAGGGGAAGGAACTGCCTATTCCGACCGAGGAGAACAGGCCATTCTACAGGGCGATTCGGAAATTGCAGAAGCTTGGTTTGATCAAGCTGCTGAGTATTGGAAACAAGCTATAGCGCTTACTCCGGGAAATTATATTGAAGCACAGAACTGGTTGAAGATTACGAAGCGCTTTGAATTTGAATAAGACCACTCTTCATTTTTCTAAAATGGGCGGTTTGGTTGTTGATCCATTAATCAAATAATTTTAGTAGGAAGATCAAATCAAGAATTTCATTATATCCCTTTCTTCTACCTTCGATTTTATATCATTTCGATTTTATATCATATTTCATAAGGATAAACAATAGGGATAGGCTCTAGAACAGAGGTAATAAAGTAAATAAAATAAAAGGGGACAATCGAAATATTCTTACCTAAAGGACGATTTTATTAAAAATTCTAATAAGTTTCTTGGAATCGAATAAAAATATTTATATTATGCTCACTCAAGGAAAGTAGATGTAGGGCTTATACCCTAAAAAAAAACTAGCTTCTTAAATTAAAACGTAACAAAAAAAGATTTTTTTTACGTCGGGAAATAATTTTCCAGGGTAACCTATGTCCGTTAGGCACCTAATCCTTATGTCATAATAGATCCGAACACTTGCCTCGGATTGACTTCAATATATAATTGCTCCAGTGAATAACTAAAAAAAAAAAAATAGAAGGGCGGTAGATAGTAAAGAAAAGGACTAATCATAATATCTATCCTTCAAAGATTCACTAAAAAGACAGTTGGCGGGTCTCTTTGTATGTCTTGTCCGGAAAGAGGAGGACTTAATGATTATTCGTTCGCCGGAACCAGAAGTAAAAATTGTTGTGGATAGGGATCCTGTAAAAACATCTTTTGAGGAATGGGCTAGACCCGGGCATTTCTCAAGAACAATAGCTAAGGGCCCCGATACTACCACTTGGATCTGGAACCTACATGCTGATGCTCACGATTTCGATAGTCATACCGGTGATTTGGAGGAGATCTCTCGAAAAATCTTTAGTGCTCATTTCGGTCAACTCTCTATTATCTTTCTTTGGTTGAGTGGCATGTACTTCCACGGTGCCCGTTTTTCCAATTATGAAGCATGGCTAAGCGATCCTACTCACATTGGACCCAGTGCTCAGGTAGTTTGGCCAATAGTAGGGCAAGAAATTTTGAATGGCGATGTAGGTGGGGGTTTCCGAGGAATCCAAATAACCTCCGGTTTTTTTCAGATTTGGCGAGCATCTGGAATAACTAGTGAGTTACAACTCTATTGTACCGCAATCGGTGCATTGATTTTTGCATCGTTAATGCTTTTTGCTGGTTGGTTCCATTATCACAAAGCCGCTCCCAAATTGGCCTGGTTCCAAGATGTAGAATCCATGTTGAATCACCACTTAGCGGGGTTATTAGGACTTGGGTCTCTTTCTTGGGCGGGACACCAAATCCATGTATCTTTACCGATTAACCAATTTCTTGACGCTGGGGTTGATCCTAAAGAGATACCACTTCCTCATGAATTTATCTTGAATCGTGACCTTTTGGCTCAACTTTATCCTAGTTTTGCCGAAGGAGCAACCCCCTTTTTCACCTTGAATTGGTCCAAATACGCAGAATTTCTTACTTTTCGCGGAGGACTAGATCCAATAACCGGCGGCCTATGGTTGAGCGATATTGCGCACCATCATTTAGCTATTGCTATTCTTTTCCTGATCGCTGGTCATATGTATAGGACCAACTGGGGTATTGGTCATGGACTTAAAGATATTTTGGAGGCTCATAAAGGCCCATTTACGGGACAAGGCCATAAGGGTCTCTATGAAATCCTAACAACGTCATGGCATGCTCAATTATCTCTTAACCTAGCTATGCTAGGCTCTACAACTATTGTTGTAGCTCATCATATGTACTCTATGCCCCCCTATCCATACCTAGCTACTGACTATGGTACACAACTTTCCTTGTTCACACACCACATGTGGATTGGCGGATTTCTAATAGTTGGTGCTGCTGCACATGCAGCCATTTTTATGGTAAGAGACTATGATCCAACTACTCGATACAACGATCTATTAGATCGCGTCCTTAGACACCGCGATGCAATCATATCCC